GTTTGATTTACTACTAACATGGAGTAGCAAATTTAAAAAAAAATGACGGATCTAGGGATGTGGCTCTCTAAGGAAAATAAATTCCTTAAAGTGATAGCGTTCAATTAATGAGGGTCGATCAGTGGGATATTTACTTTATCAGGTAATGTTATTGCCTGTTTTGAGTTGAGCTCATAATGTGCTTTATATTGTCCTTGTTTTAGGGGTTTGGCAAGGTTACATAGTATATTGTACAGGGGGCTTAACGGGGGGGTAGGGGGGGTTTGTCGACTTAAAAGATCATGTAATTGCTATCGCGCGCACGCACGCTCGCGTGTACATACGGGCGCACGTACAGGTGCGTACGTACAGGTGCGTACGTACAGGTGCGTACGTACAGGTGCGTACGTACAGGTGCGTACGTACAGGTGCGTACGTACAGGTGCGTACGTACAGGTGCGTACGTACAGGTGCGTACGTACAGGTGCGTACGTACAGGTGCGTACGTACAGGTGCGTACGTACAGGTGCGTACGTACAGGTGCGTACGACGTACAGGTGCGTACGTACAGGTGCGTACGTACAGGTGCGTACGTACAGGTGCGTACGTACAGGTGCGTACGTACAGGTGCGTACGTACAGGTGCGTACGTACAGGTGCGTACGTACAGGTGCGTACGTACAGGTGCGTACGTACAGGTGCGTACGTACAGGTGCGTACGTACAGGTGCGTACGTACAGGTGCGTACGTACAGGTGTCTGACACCCGGGTGGATATAGGTAGGGTTATGTCCTGTAACCATGGATCTTATAATCCCCGCATGGTTCAGTCCTATGAGGAGTTATAATCATGTCTGTAGAACAACATTTATGCCCCTGCTTCATTGACTTTATGTCCTGCTTCCTCATTATGAGGGTGGAGAAGGTACATTAAGAAGTCCAGCTGGACTGTAAGCTCCTGAGCTCCGGCCTTCCCACGGCCATAGCTGAGTCCAAGCATACCCCAAAATAAAATCCTACTAAAGGCATGACACCACAGTTATGCCGCGGCATGGGCTGATTAGTCATTAATCCATCGTGATGTCTTATTTAAGGGGAACGAATGGGCGATTCTAAGGTTGTATGGCCCTGAAGCAAGAACCAGATGCCGTTTACGACCCAAGTTAGAAACCCCCAAGTTAAATGGGCCTGGGACAAGAAGAGGTGTACTGATTGGGCGGGTTGCTGGTTTCACGGAGGTAGGTAGATCAAGGGACTCCAATTGGTAGTGGATAGTCGTATTGACAAGGATTAAACGTAACTTAATGGTGTATGTACGATTAATAAATATATGTACTCTAGCTGATTAATCATTTATAATTATTTAATGAATATTCATACATTGTATAAATAGTTAGTTGATTATAAATTTTATGTCATAGATACATTAACTTAATATACTTGCTTATTATTCATGGGGAGTACAATATAATGCACTATTATACATATATAGTACCTGCTTAATATGGGGTAATTAATATTATGCACGATAACATAATTCAAGGAGTAGTTTAAATAGAATTTCAGCTTTGGGTGCTGAAGGTGAGGCTTAATGCTTTTTCCTTGAGTCTATGGGGAGGTTTATTTTCCCTTTTCTGGCTTACAAGACCAGTGTAATGAATATACTACATGGACTCTTCATTTTAATAGATAGTTTTCTATTATACTAACTAGAGGTATAAATACTAGGAGAATTATGAAGTAGAGAATTGAGGCTACTTGGCCAATGGTTACATATGGATATTCAACTGGTTGACCCCCAATTCATGTTAGTGTTAGTAGTACTGATACAAGTAGTCAGAATAAGCATTGACTGAGGGGTCGGAACATCATGCTTCGTTGTTTAGATGTATGGAGTATTGGAATGATTGCTAGGATTAAGATAGATAGTACTAGGGCCAGAACTCCTCCTAGTTTATTTGGGATGGAGCGTAGGATTGCATATGCAAATAGAAAGTATCATTCTGGTTTGATATGCGGAGGAGTATTAAGAGGGTTAGCTGGTATATAGTTGTCTGGGTCTCCTAGAAGATCTGGGGAGAATAGGACTAGTGCTGACAGGGCAGTGAGTATAATTAGTATACCCAGGATATCTTTGATAGTATAGTATGGATGAAATGGGATTATATCTGAGTCTGAGGGGATGCCTGTTGGATTGTTAGATCCAGTTTCATGTAGGAATAGAAGGTGAACTATGACTAGGGCTGATACAATAAAGGGGAGTAGAAAGTGAAAGGCAAAGAATCGAGTAAGGGTTGCTTTGTCTACGGAGAATCCACCTCAGATTCATTGGACAAGATCTGTTCCGATATAGGGAATGGCAGAGAGAAGGTTGGTAATAACAGTAGCTCCTCAGAAGGATATTTGTCCTCACGGTAGGACGTAACCTATGAATGCTGTGGCTATAACTATAAAAAGAAGGATAATACCAATATTTCATGTTTCGGAGTATATGTAAGATCCGTAGTATAGTCCTCGGCCTACATGTATATAAAGGCAAATAAAGAATATGGATGCTCCGTTGGCGTGGAGATATCGAAGCATTCATCCGTAGTTTACATCTCGACAAATATGGGCAACGGAGTTAAATGCGGTAGTTGTATCTGATGTATAGTGTATTGCTAGGAATAATCCTGTTAGAATTTGTACTGCTAAGCATACTCCTAAAAGAGAGCCAAAATTTCATCATGAGGATAAATTAGAGGGAGTTGGAAGATCGATGAAAGAGCTATTAATAATTTTGAGTAGGGGGTGGGTTTTTCGGATGTTGGTCATTATTATTCTTGTAGTTGAAGTACAACGGTGATTTTTCATGTCATTGGTCATGGGTATAGCCATGTGAGAATAATGATAGAATATATTGTGTTTATCTTAAGTATTATTTTTGTCTTGAGTTTTGTTGGATTTTCTTCAAAGCCTTCTCCGATTTATGGGGGTTTAGGGCTGATTGTTGGTGGGGGTGCAGGATGTGGTATTGTGTTAAATTATAGTGGGTCATTTTTGGGTTTGATGGTATTTTTAATTTATTTAGGGGGGATATTGGTGGTATTTGGATATACTACGGCAATAGCTATGGAACAGTATCCGGAGGCTTGAGTTTCTAATAAGACGGTATTGGGAAGTTTTATTTTAGGAGTAGTTATGGAGTTTATGTTAGTATTTATTGTATTAAAGGATACAGGGTTGGAAGGTATTTTTGGATTTAGTGGGTTGGGTGATTGAGTTGTAGCTGATTTAGAGGGTTTGGGTTTTGTTAGTGGAGAGGCTGTTGGTGTTGGAAGTTTATATAGTTATGGAGTGTGATTAGTAGTGGTTACTGGGTGGTCTCTGTTTGTTGCTGTTTTAGTGGTTATGGAGATCACACGTGGTAATTAAGTAATAATAAGGTTAACAAGAAGGTAATGGAGAAAGATAGGAAATATAGTTTAATTTGTCCTTTTTGATTTGTGATTAGGATGGAAATCTTTATTTGTATTGAAGAGATTATTTTGGGGATGGAGGCTTCAAGTCAAGCAAGATCTAGTAGTAGGGATGCTGATTTTTGGTTAAATGTAAGATTTATTATTGGGGGAAGTCGGTGTATGATTGTTGGGAAGTAGCCTAAGAGATTTGAGAATTTAAATGTGTTGGATGGTGCTTTAAATTTTAAGTTTGATGTTGCTAGGCTGAGTTCTAGGGCTAATATAAACCCGATTAAAGTTATGACTAGGGCGGTTAGTTTTAGATATGGAGGTATAGTTATTGGAAGGATCGTTATGGGAGGAATGTTATTTGAGATGAGGAAACCGGCGAAGATACTTCCAATTAGTAGGCGTTTAATAGGGTTAAGTAGGAGGGGATTATTTTCATTAATTGTAATTGTAGTGGGTATACGGGGTTGTCCTAGTAGTGTAAAGAAGATGATTCGGACGCTATATATAGCTGTAAGAGTAGTGGCGATTAGGGTTATAAGAAGGGCTCAGGCGTTGGCATAGGAGATATTAATTGCTTCAATAATTAAATCTTTAGAGTAGAATCCTGTTAAGAATGGAGTACCTGTTAGAGCTAGACTTCCTACAGTTATAGCTGTTGTGGTAAATGGTATTATTTTAAAAAGGCCTCCTATTTTTCGGATGTCTTGTTCATCAGCCAGATTATGAATGATTGACCCAGAACACATAAAAAGTATAGCTTTAAAGAAGGCATGTATGCAGATATGTAGAAATGCTAGGTGTGGTTGATTAATCCCGATAGTTACTATTATTAAGCCTAGTTGGCTTGAAGTTGAGAATGCAATAATTTTTTTGATGTCATTTTGAGTGAGTGCACATATTGCTGTAAATATAGTAGTTATAGCTCCTAAGCATAGGGCTATAGTTTGGATTGAAGTATTGGTTTCTATTAGGGGATGAAATCGAATAAGAAGAAAAATGCCTGCTACAACTATTGTGCTAGAGTGAAGTAAAGCTGATACGGGGGTTGGACCTTCTATGGCGGAGGGAAGTCAGGGGTGTAGACCAAATTGGGCTGATTTTCCTGTTGCAGCAAGTAGTAGGCCTGCTAGGGGAATAATTGGAGTATTTTGGTTAAGTGTAGTAATTTGTTGTAGTTCTCATGTATTGAAGTTAATGAGGAATCATGCTATAGATAGGATAAAGCCAACATCTCCAATACGGTTATAAAGGATGGCTTGTAAGGCTGCTGTGTTAGCATCTGTTCGACCGTATCATCATCCGATTAATAAGAAGGATATGATTCCTACTCCTTCTCAGCCAATAAACAGCTGGAATAGATTATTAGCTGTTACTAGGATTAATATTGTAATTAAGAATATTAGAAGATATTTAAAAAATCGGTTGATGTCAGGGTCCGAGTCTATATATCAGATTGAGAATTCTAGGATAGCCCAGGTTACAAATAATGCTACTGGTATAAATAGTATGGAGAAAAAGTCTAGTTTAAAGCTTAATGATAGTTTTATAGTTTGTAGAGTAATTCAGTGTCAGTTAGAGATTACTATTTCTTGCCCAGAGCAGATAAAGATAATAGTTGGAATTATGCTAATTAGAAAAGAGTAAAATACTGTGGTTTTTACATAGTAGGGGTAATTCGGGTGATTTTGGATACTTGGATTTATTATTATAATTGGCATAGTTAAGATAAATATAGATGTCAATATGCATAAGGAGAACAGGTTTATTACTTTTATTTGGAGTTGCACCAATTTTTTGGTTCCTAAGACCAATGGATAACTTCTATCCTTTAAAAGTGTGGAAAAGCCATACTGTTAGATATGGAGGCATAGAGTTAGCAGTTCTTGCCTACTTTTCCGGTAAACAAGAAAGTTTAGTTTCTATTGTTAGATTCACAATCTAACGTTTTAATTAAACTATGTTTACAGTAGGGTATTCCTAGGATGATTTTAGGGTTGATAGATAGTAGTAATAGGGGAAGTGCATGTATAGCTATTAGAGTATTTTCTCGTGTATAGGAGGGTAGAATATTATTAATATGATGAGTGTGGTTTCCTCGTTGGGTTGTAATTAGTATATATAGAGAGTATAGAGCTGTGATAATAATATTTAGTCCTAGAAGGATTAGGGATAGGTTTGATCATGAGAATATAGATATTACTACACATAGTTCTCCGATTAAGTTAATAGTTGGAGGGAGGGCTAGATTGGCTAGGCTTGCTAGAAATCATCAGGTTGCTATCAGGGGTAGTAGGGTTTGAAGGCCTCGAGCTAAGATCATTGTTCGACTGTGTACTCGCTCATAATTTGAGTTTGCAAGACAAAATAGCATGGAAGAGGTTAAACCATGTGCAATTATTAGCGTTGTTGCTCCTGTAAAGCTTCAGGGAGTTTGAATTAGGACGGCTACGATAACTAGAGCTATGTGGCTTACTGAGGAGTAGGCAATAAGGGATTTTAGATCAGTTTGACGTAAGCAGATAGAGCTAGTTATAATTATTCCTCATAAAGATAATGTTATAAAGGGGTAGGCTATAAATTCGGTTAAAGGAGAGAGTAGAATGGTAATTCGTAATATACCGTAGCCTCCTAATTTTAATAGAATTGCTGCTAATACTATTGAGCCTGCAATAGGAGCTTCTACATGGGCTTTTGGTAATCATAGGTGGAGGCCATATAATGGTATTTTCACTATAAAAGCTATTATACATGCTAGTCATAATAGAGTTGTGCTTCAAGAGGTAGGGAGAATTTCTAGTCAGTATTGTAGTAGAAGAAAGTTTAAAGAACCTACTGTATTCTGAATATGGGTTAGTGCGATAAGTAAGGGGAGAGATCCAATTAGAGTATAGAATATGAAGTAGAGGCCTGCGTTTAGACGTTCAGTTTGATTACCTCATCGTGTGATAATGATTAAGGTTGGGATTAATGTAGCTTCAAATAAGATGTAAAATATAATAAGTTCTGTAGCTGTAAAGGTTATAATTAGGAATGTTTGGAGTAAGATTAATATAGTGATATATAGTTTTTTTCGGTTCAGATTCTCATTAGATAAGTGAAATTGACTAGCGATAATTATTAGGGGAAGAAGCCATATTGTTAATATAAGAAGGGGGGTAGAGAGGGAATCTGAGAAGAATATAGGAGTGAAGTTAAGACTGTTATCAGGGAATTGATTAATAAGAGGCAGTCCTAGGAGATTAATTAATAGACTGTATATTGTAGTGTTGATTCAGATTATTTTGGGTTTAGAATATCATGTGAGGGGAATAAGTATGAGAGTAGGTAAAATAATTTTTAGCATTGAAGGAGGTTAAGGTTTTGTACGTAGTCTGTTCCATATGTAGTTGATACTATAACTAAAAGGGATAGTCCTAGTGCTGCTTCACATGCAGCGAATACCAGAAGAATAATAGGTAATATATTTGGTAAAATAAGATGTCCATTCAGGATAGTAACTGTTATTATTACGAATAGTGAGAGTATCATACCTTCTAGGCATAGGAGAGAAGATATAATATGGGACCGGTATATTAGCAGGCCCGTCAGGGAAATAGCAAATGATAAAAATATATTTATGTAAGTAAGGGACATTAGATAATTATGGATTTTATCATAATCTAGTGAGTCGAAATCACTTATTTTATTTAAACTAATTATCATTATTCAGATCATTCTAGTCCTTCTTGTGATCATTCGTATGCTAGGCTAGCAGCTAGAAGTATGATTAGCATTAGAGCTGTAGGGTATATAGTTTCAAGGTTGTTGGTTTGAGATGCTCATGGGAGAGGTAGGAGAAGTGCAATTTCTAGATCAAATAGTAAAAATGTAATAGCTACTAGAAAGAATTTTATTGAAAAAGGAAGACGAGCTGATCCCAGGGGGTCAAATCCACATTCATAGGGGCTTAGTTTTTCTGCATAGTTGCTTGTTTGAGGTAATCAGAATGCGATAGTTACAAGGAGTAGGGCTAATACTGTATTTGTTATGAGTGTGATGATTATGTTAATTACTCTTTTCCAGGTTAGTCTGGAGCTAACTGATTGGAAGTCAGTTGTACTAATTAATACTAAAAGAGTAAGAGCCTCATCAATAAATGGATACGTATAAGAATAGTCATACAACATCTACAAAGTGTCAGTATCAGGCAGCAGCTTCAAATCCAAAATGGTGGCTAGACGTGAAGTGAAATTTTAGTTGTCGTAGTAGGCATACAATTAGGAAGGTTGAACCAATAATAACGTGAAGGCCATGAAATCCTGTAGCCATGAAGAATGTAGAGCCATATACTCCATCTGAGATGGTGAAGGGTGTTTCATAGTATTCGGATGCTTGTAATAGTGTAAAATATAGACCTAGGGCAATAGTAATAGATAGGGATTGAAGCATGTGCTTGCGATTTCCTTCTATTAGGCTATGGTGAGCTCAGGTGATAGATACGCCTGAGGCTAGTAGAACTGATGTATTTAGGAGAGGAACATCTAGTGGATTAAGTGGAGTAATACCCGCTGGAGGTCAGTACCCACCTAGTTCAGGGGTTGGAGCTAGACTTGAATGGTAAAAGGCTCAGAAGAATCCTGAGAAGAAGAACACCTCTGAGATAATAAATAGGATTATCCCGTAACGGAGACCCTTTTGGACTACAGGGGTATGGTGTCCTTGGAAGGTTCCCTCTCGGACAATATCACGTCATCATTGGTATATAGTTAGTGTATTAGTAAGTAAGCCTAAAGATAGTAGTGTTATAGAGTTAAAGTGGAATCATATTACTAGTCCGGAGGTTAGTAGAAGAGCGGATAGGGCTCCTGTAAGGGGTCAAGGACTAGGGTTGACTATATGGTAGGCATGTGTTTGGTGGGTCATTAAGTGTTATCATGTAAATATAGACTGACTAGTAGTGTAAAAACATATGCTTGAATTAGAGCTACAGCAAATTCTAGAATAGTTAATAATATCAGGATCATGAATGTAAGAAAAGCAGTTGCCATACTAATATTTATTAGGGCAAGAGTTGCTCCTCCAATAAGATGGATTAATAAGTGACCTGCGGTAATATTGGCAGTTAGTCGTACAGCTAAGGCTACAGGTTGGATAAATAAGCTAATTGTTTCAATAATAATTAGTATGGGAATTAGGGGAAGTGGAGTCCCTTGTGGAAGAAAGTGTGCAAGGGAAGCTTTGGTTTTATAACGAAAGCCAAGGACTACAGTTCCTGCTCATAAAGGAATAGCTATGCCAAGGTTTATTGATAGTTGTGTTGTAGGAGTAAATGAGTGGGGGAGTAAGCCTAGTAAATTTGTTGAGCCAATAAATAGAATTAGGGATATTAGTATAAGGGCTCATGTTTGACCTTTAGAGTTATGGATAGAGAGTATTTGTTTAGATGTTAAGCAAATTAATCATTGTTGAATGGTTACTAAACGGTTATTGACTAGTCGATTAGTAGATGGAAATAGTATAGTGGGAAATATAATAATTAAGATAACAATAGGGAGGCCTATTATTGTGGGGGTAATGAAAGAGGCGAATAGATTTTCGTTCATTTATTTTCTCAAGGAATTAGAGATTTTGTACTCTTAGTTATTTTTAGTTCTGTGATTGAATTATAGTAATGACTAGAAATCTTTAATTGTATAACGATAAATAGTGCTATAATCATGGATAAAATTGTAATAAATCATGTTGATGTATCCAATTGAGGCATGTCATTAAGGAGAAGAATTTCTTCTCTATCTTTAACTTAAAAGGTTAATGCTGATTAGCTTCTTAATGAATTTATAATGCAGATGTCAGTCACTTTTCAAAATATTTTAGAGTGACTATTTCAAGGACAATTGGCATAAAGCTATGGTTAGAACCACAAATTTCAGAGCACTGTCCGTAGTATAGACCTGGCCGACTTGATAGGAGGGTTGATTGATTAAGTCGGCCAGGGACTGCGTCTGTTTTTAAGCCTAGGGAGGGGATAGCTCATGAATGAAGAACATCCTCGGACGAGATAAGTATGCGAATAGTTGTTTCCATGGGAAGAACTACTCGATTGTCTACTTCTAGAAGGCGAAGGTTTCCTGGTTTTAGATCAGATGTAGGAATTATATATGAGTCAAAGGACAGATCTGTATAGTCAGTGTATTCGTAGGTTCAGTATCATTGATGACCTATAGTTTTGATTGTCATACAAGGATTGTTGATTTCGTCCATTATATATAGAATTCGTAGGGATGGAAGAGCGATTGTAATAAGGATAATAGCAGGGAGAATTGTTCAAATAGTTTCTACTTCTTGAGCATCTATAGTACTCGTATGGGTCAGGTGGGTTGTTAATATAGAAGAGATTAGATATAGAACTAAAGAGCTAATTATAAATACAATTATTAGAGTATGGTCATGGAAGTGTAATAGTTCTTCTATAATAGGAGAAGTTGCATCTTGAAAGCCAAGCTGAAAGGGATATGCCATGAGAGATATACGGGAGTTCCACCTGTAACTTAACTCTGACAAAGTTATATAAATTTTACTAATATCTCACTTGTAGAGAGAGACATAATGGTTATGGTGTTGGCTTGAAACCAATTTTAGAGGGTTCGATTCCTTCCTTTCTTACTTAGAATTTACGTGTGTTGGTTCTTCAAATGTATGGTAGGGAGGAGGACATCCATGTAATCATTCAAGATTCGTTGTAGTTAATTCTGCAATTGATACCTCTCGTTTAGCTGAGAATGCTTCTCATACTATAAATACTATTAGCATTACAGCCGTTAGGGAAATAAAAGAACCCATAGAGGAAATAGTGTTTCAAGTAGTATATGCGTCTGGATAATCAGAATATCGTCGGGGTATTCCTGAGAGGCCTAAAAAGTGTTGAGGAAAAAAGGTTATATTAACACCTACAAATATGACTAGGAAATGAATTTTTGCTCACATGCAGTTTAATGTATAGCCCGTAAATAGAGGAAATCAGTGAACGAACCCACCTATAATGGCAAATACAGCGCCTATAGAGAGAACATAATGGAAATGGGCTACTACATAGTAGGTATCATGTAAAACGATATCTAGTGACGAATTAGCCAGTACGATACCAGTTAAACCACCTACAGTAAATAGAAAGATAAAGCCAAGTGCTCATAGTATAGCTGGAGATCATTTGATATTTCCTCCATGCAGGGTAGCTAATCAGCTAAATACTTTTACTCCAGTAGGAATAGCAATAATTATTGTAGCAGATGTAAAGTAGGCTCGTGTATCAACGTCTATCCCAACTGTAAATATATGATGAGCTCATACAATAAAGCCTAGAAATCCAATTGATATTATAGCTCAGACTATTCCTATGTACCCAAAAGGTTCTTTTTTTCCTGAATAATAGGTTACAACGTGAGAAATGATTCCAAATCCTGGTAAAATAAGGATATATACTTCAGGATGACCAAAAAACCAGAATAAGTGTTGGTATAAAATTGGATCTCCCCCTCCAGCGGGATCAAAAAATGTTGTATTAAGATTTCGATCTGTTAGCAATATAGTAATGCCTGCTGCTAGTACGGGAAGTGATAGTAATAGTAGAACGGCTGTAATTAATACAGATCATACAAATAAAGGTGTTTGGTATTGAGAGAGGGCAGGAGGCTTCATATTAATGATAGTGGTAATAAAATTAATAGCTCCTAAAATAGAAGATACTCCTGCTAAATGAAGAGAGAAAATTGCTAGGTCAACAGAAGCTCCGGCATGTGCTAGATTACCTGCTAGTGGAGGATAGACTGTTCATCCAGTTCCTACCCCAGCTTCAACTGTAGAGGAGGCAAGCAGTAGCAGGAAGGAAGGGGGCAACAGTCAAAAGCTTATGTTATTTATTCGGGGAAAAGCTATGTCAGGCGCACCAATTATAAGAGGAACTAATCAGTTACCAAAGCCTCCAATTATAATTGGCATCACTATAAAGAAGATTATTACGAAAGCATGAGCTGTTACAACAACATTATAGATTTGATCATCTCCTAGTAGGGCTCCGGGTTGTCCAAGCTCAGCGCGGATAAGAAGGCTTAGTGCAGTACCTACTATACCAGCTCAGGCTCCAAATAAGAGATAAAGGGTACCAATGTCTTTATGGTTTGTTGAGAAGAGTCAACGAGTAATTAACATAGGTAATATGGCTGAGTAAGCATTAGACTGTAAATCTAAAGACAGGGAGTCAAATTCTCTTATTACCAAGCCTTGTGGTGTTTAACATATTGAATTGCAAATTCAAAGAAGCAGCTTCAACCCTGCCGGGGCTTCTCCCGCCTTTTTTTTCTGAACGGCGGGAGAAGTAGATTGAAGCCAGTTGTTTAGGGTATTTAGCTGTTAACTAAAGTTTCATGGGTTTGAAGCCCATCAATCTAGGTAAGGGCTTAGCTTAAATAAAGCAGTTGGTTTGCATTCAGCAGATGTAGGATTATAGTCTTGCAGTCCTTAATAGTCAGGAATTAAATAGTAGTTATTTACTTAGAGCTTTGAAGGCTCTTGGTCTTAGGTTAACCTAAATTCCTAGGTTAAAATTATTGCTATTATTGGAGTTAGGGGGAGTATTATTGTTGATATAATGATTAGGGGGGATAAATAAATTGTTTGTTTTGTACTTTCGAAATGTCATTTGATTTTAATATTATTTATTGTTGGAAATATAGTTAGTGATGTTGCGTATGTTAGGCGTATATAGAAATATAGATTAAGTAGGGCTGTAACAGCTATAAGAGTTGGTAGGATAATGCTGTCGTTTTTTGTTAATTCTTGGATAATTATTCATTTAGGTATAAAGCCTGTTAGTGGAGGGAGTCCTCCCAGGGATAGGAGGGTTACTAATATAATAGTGGTGATTAGGGGGGTTTTGTTTCATGTATGGGATAGGGAAAGTGTTGTGGTTGTTGCAGTTATAATTAGTAGAATAAATATTGTTAATGTTATTATGATATAGATAATGAAGTTCAGTAAAGTAAGAGTGGGATTATAGATTAGGATTAGGGATATTCATCCTATGTGAGCAATGGATGAGTAGGCTATGATTTTACGTAATTGAGTTTGGTTTAGGCCTCCTCAGCCTCCGATTATTACGGAGAGTATAGATATTGTTAGAAGTAGATGTGGGTTAATGCTTGGAGAGATACTGTATAGAATAGATAGTGGTGCTAGTTTTTGTCAGGTTAAGAGAATTAGACCTGATATTAGAGGAACGCCTTGTGTAACTTCTGGTACTCAGAAGTGGAATGGAGAGATTCCTAGTTTTATAGCAAGGGCAAGGGTTAGGATGATTGAGGCTGTAGGATTAGTTATGGTTGTAATGGTTCATTGACCGGAGTTTAATAGGTTAATAATTACTGCGAATATTAATAGTATTGAGGCTGTGGCTTGGATAAGGAAATATTTAGTTGCTGCTTCCGTAGAGCGGGGATGATGAGTTTTTGTTAGTATGGGAATGATGGCTAATATATTTATTTCAAACCCAATTCATGCTGTAAGTCAGTGGGAGCTGGTAATTACGATGGTGGTCCCTAGGATAATAGTTGATATAATTGTAGAGAAGATTATGGGGTTAATTAGTACGGGAAGGATATGAACCAACATTTTCGGGGTATGGGCCCGATAGCTTAATTTAGCTGACCTTACTTAGGATTTAGTGTAGTGTGGTAGCACGAAGATTTTTGAATTCTTAGAGTTAGGTTCAAGTCCTATAGTCCTAGAAATAAGGGGATTTTAGCCCCTATGTTTTACTCTATCAAAGTAACTCTTTTGTCAGACATATTTCTTATGTTTGTGGAGGAATACTAGCTATTGTGATTGGTATTATAGTATATCATATACATAGGGCAAGTGTTAGAGGTAGGAAATTTTTTCATAGAAGATGTATAAGTTGGTCATATCGAAAGCGGGGGTAGGAGGCTCGGATTCACAGGAATGATATTGTCAGTAGGAGGGTTTTGGTTACAAAGCTAGTAATATATATTTCTGGGATAATTGGGTTGTTGTAAGCTCCTAAGAAGAGAATGGTCGTTAAGGCATTTATTATAATAATGTTTGCATATTCTGCTAGGAAGAATAGAGCAAAAGGTCCTCCTGCGTATTCAACGTTGAAACCGGATACTAGTTCTGATTCTCCTTCTGTTAAGTCGAAAGGAGCTCGGTTGGTTTCTGCTAAAGTGGAAATAAATCATATTATTGCGAGGGGTCATGAAGGAATAATGAGCCAGATATACTCTTGGGTAGTAATTAAAGTAGTTAGGGAGTAGGAGCCGTTTATTAGGAGAACTGATAGTAGAATGATCGCTAGTGTTACTTCATATGAAATTGTTTGAGCAACAGCTCGTAGAGCTCCAATTAAGGCGTATTTTGAATTTGAGGCTCATCCAGACCAGAGAATAGCGTATACAGCTAAGCTAGATATGGCTAGTATGAATAGTACTCCAAGGTTTATATTAATTAGTGGATGTGGTATTGGTAGGGGAGTCCATATGGTTAAGGCTAGTGCTAGGGCCAGTATGGGAGCAATAATAAATATAGTGCTAGAGGATGTTAATGGGCGGAGAGGTTCTTTAGTAAACAGTTTTACAGCATCTGCAATTGGTTGAAGTAAGCCGTATGGACCTACGATGTTTGGTCCTTTACGTAGTTGTATATAGCCCAAAATTTTTCGTTCTACTAGGGTTAGGAAGGCTACTGCTAGGAGGATTGGAATAATTGTGGAGAGAAGGTTAATTAGAAACATTGTGTTAAAGAGAGGATTTGAACCTCTGATCATAAAGGTTTAAGTTTTATGCAATTACCAGTCTCTGCCACTCTAACTAGACCCTTGTCTAGGGCTGTATAAGTATCGTATGTCAGATTAAGATTATATCATCTGTTTTGTTGGAGGGCGCTTAGATTTAGGGAGGCCCTGTCTCTCTGGTCCTTTCGTACTGGGAGAGACATAGAAATAGATAGAAACCGACCTGGATTACTCCGGTCTGAACTCAGATCACGTAGGATTTTAATCGTTGAACAAACGAACCATTAATAGCTGTTGCACCATTGGGATATCCTGATCCAACATCGAGGTCGTAAACCCTATTGTCGATAGGGACTCTTAAATAGGATTGCGCTGTTATCCCTAGGGTAACTTGGTCCGTTGATCAAAAAATTTTGGATCAGTAAATAGTGTGGCTTTGACTAGTAAGTCTAGGCTTATGATTGCTTGGAGGATATATTATTCTCCGAGGTCACCCCAACCTAAATTATTAACCTATATTGGAGTTATTTTATCCCTTGTTGGTTATTAATTTTTACTCTTAGGTTAATTAATTAAAGCTCCATAGGGTCTTCTCGTCTTATTATAGTATTCCCGCCTCTTCACGGGAAGGTCAATTTCACTGATTGGGAGTAAGAGACAGTAAAACTCTCGTGTGGCCATTCATACAAGTCCTTATTTAGAGAACAAGTGATTATGCTACCTTTGCACGGTCAGAATACCGCGGCCGTTAAACGTATGTCACTGGGCAGGCAGTGCCTCTAATACTGGCAATGCTAGAGGTGATGTTTTTGGTAAACAGGCGGAGTTTATATTTGCCGAGTTCCTTTTACTCCTTTTAATCTTTCCCTGGAGCACTCCTGTGTTGGGTTAACAGTAGGGGAATAGAGGGCTTGTGTTTAGCTTACTCTGTAAATGTTAACTATCAGTGATTATTCGTTCTGATATACACTTGTGCGGGGAGAATTAAATTCTTGTTACTCATATTAACAGTATTTCTTCTATATAATTATAGAATGGTCCAGTTTTAGTTCTAGGAGTTGGTAGTTATTGTTGGGATTAAATAGATTATGTTGTTGAGCTTGAACGCTTTCTTTATTGATGGCTGCTTTTAGGCCTACTATAATTTATTTTTATACTTACTCTCTAGATAAGGTTGTAACCTATGTTTAAAGGGCTGTACCTCTTTAGACTATCTTTTAAGTCTACAGTGAAATTATTTATGTTTTAGGTAGGCTTAAAGTTGAACTGAGGTTCTTTTCTGGACAACCAGCTATCACCAGGCTCGATAGGCTTTTCACCTCTATTCATAAGTCTTCTCGCTATTTTGCCACATAGAGGAGTTTGCCCTGTAAGGCTGCTTATGAATAGCTCGTCTGGTTTCGGGGATATTAACTTAAGTTCTCTTTGCTAATTCATTCTAGTTAAATCATTATGCAAAAGGTACAAGGGGTAAGCTTTGCTGTTTATGGCTTTAGTATGTTCTTTCATCATTCCCTTACGGTACTTTCTCTATAGCGCCAAATTAGAATTTCTATCTCCTATACTTTTAATAGTTAGGTAAATGTTTTATTTTAGTTAGGACTTATAATTGAATTTTGTTGATTTTTGGGCTAGATACGGCTCAAAGCAGTCATTATATATGATATCTTCTAGGTGTAAGCTAGATGCTTTATATTAAGCTATACTTTGTATTGTCCAAGCACACTTTCCAGTACGCTTACCTTGTTACGACTTATCTCCTCTAGTAATTATGGGTAGAATTAATATGATTAAAGGATACCATTTATATTTGAGGAGGGTGACGGGCGGTGTGTGCGTGCTTCATAGCCATATTCAGCTAAGCACTCTGTTCTTAGCTTACTACTAAATCCACCTTTAGTCTGTAGTTTCATAAAGATTTTCGTAGTATAGTAGAAGATGGCCTAATTATAGGAAATGTAGCCCATTTCTTTCCAACTCATGAGCTACACCTTGACCTAACGTTTTTATGTTCTATAATTAAGCTTACTATAGTTCCTTTTTAGGGTTTGCTGAGGATGGCGGTATATAGACTGAATTAGCAAGAGTTGGTGAGGTTTATCGGGGTTTATCGATTATAGAACAGGCTCCTCTAGAAGGATATGAAGCACCGCCAAGTCCCTTGAGTTTTAGGCTTTGGCTAGTAGTACTCTGGCGAAGAATTTGGTTATATTAATTCTCTAGGTTTAAGGCTAGGCATAGTGGGGTATCTAATCCCAGTTTGGGCCCTAGCTGTCGTGTATTCGGATAATTTAAGGTCACTTTCGTTGTGGGGCTTATAGTAGCTGAGGCTTTTTACAGCGTAGCTAGGGTTCGACCTTATTAGTTTCATATCTTAAACACGTTTTACGCCGTAAATCTATTGATTAGGGTTAATCGTATGACCGCGGTGGCTGGCACGAAATTTACCAACCCTTGAAAGCATAACTTAGTCAAACTTTCGTTTATTGCTTAATTTTTATCACTGCTGTTTCCCGTGGGGGTGTGGTTGAGCAAGGTGTTATGAGCTGCCTAGGGCGTGCTTGATACCTGCTCCTTTTTGTCAGTTGAGTGGTGACTTATAGGGCATTCTCACTGGATTGCGGATACTTGCATGTGTAGTTTTGCTAGCAACCAATAGAAGGGCTAGGACCAAACCCTTGTGTTTATGGAGTTTTATAAACTCATCTAGGCATTTTCAGTGCCTTGCTTTAAAGATTAAGCTACATTAAC